TTTTTCTATCTAATTTGAATATCAGAATAGCAGATAGAGTGCATATTCAATAGGTCAGGTCCACTTACTTTTTTGTTTTTCATTTTTTGATTTCGAAACGATTAGATTGGAATAACTGAAAATCGGAATCGGATCGGAATGGAATATTTGGTCATTCAAGAGATGACTTCTCTTATCTTAGCATTATCATTATTCAGTAGAATGAATTTTGGTTCAACTTTAGAACTACTCGAATCCATTCTACTTCCTATAATACAGTTGGTTTGGTTCCTTTTTCCTTGCAAAATAGCAACAAGTAATATAGCTATTCTACGTTCAACTATGAATACTACGACTCAGTTTTTATTAAAAAAAGAAAAAGCCCCTTATCGGATTTGAACCGATGACTTACGCCTTACCATGGCGTTACTCTACCACTGAGTTAAAAGGGCCCTTTTAGTAAATCCCTGACTGTTTCATTATGTGGATAAGATATATATATATATATATATATGCATGTAGTACATACTAAGTTATTATAGACTATAACTATATAAGTATATAAGAAAGTAGACTCATACTGACTAGTGACTTCTTCCGGAATGAGAAGGTTGATTTAACTATCGAGTCTAGGATCAAATTATTTATTGATCTTTTTAAAATACGACTTCAATACATCAAGCCGACCCTAATTTCTTTTAGTAAATTGATACCCATCAGAAAAAATTCACTTGATACATGTACCTACCAATTCGACATAGATTCCAAGATATTTCATTTTCAAATGGGATGGAGAAGTTCGATTTGGCCACAGAAATTCTTAGATCAAAAAAAGAATTTCCGAAACTCCCTTAATCCTTCCTTCTTACTAGCTTTATCATCCCTGATTTCTTCTTGATTCATTTTCTGGTATAGATATTTCGTTTTTCTAGATTCTATCTTTCTTTTCTTTTTTTTTTTTTTTATTCAAAAGTGAGTTATATAAGAAAGAAAAAAATGAGTTATATAAGAAAGAAAAAAAATGAGTTTCTTTTTTTTTTCTTTTGCCTTTTCTTTTTTATTTGAAAAGAAAATGGATTTTTATATTGAATCGAGTGGAGGAAGAATTCAAGGAATGCGTAATCAAAAAGAATCATGACAGGCGGAAAGATCCTTTGGGTCGAATTCGATTCTTACAGAATATTGACAATTTCAAAAAACGGATCATACTATGATCATAGTATGATGGCGGTTGGACACGTATGCCCCCATCGTCTAGTGGTTCAGGACATCTCTCTTTCAAGGAGGCAGCGGGGATTCGACTTCCCCTGGGGGTAGGTTACTACAAAAGAAAGTTAATCGTGCATTATCAATAAGCCTAAATTTGAATTCATTCTTCCTGGGTCGATGCCCGAGCGGTTAATGGGGACGGACTGTAAATTCGTTGGCAATATGTCTACGCTGGTTCAAATCCAGCTCGGCCCAAGAATTCGCTCATAGACCGTGAGATAAAAATATTTGTCCGCCAGAAGCGTCTGATATGTGGGAATAAAAGAGTCCAATTTTCTTTTCTATACCTATCTCTAGTTAAATTGTTTCCATGATTTTTTTGTTCCGAGAAATTGAATGATCTAGATTCATATCAAGAGCGGTAAGTATAAAGTCTAACGAAAAGAGAAATTTTTTTGTTTTTTATTTCTATTTTGAAATAAGGAAAGGATTACTAGTAATTAATGTAATTAGGGCCCTTCTCACTAACACTAAAGTACATAGCCATGTAGATCTCACTATATTACTTATGCCTCTGTTGCAACACGAAAATTTGGAATCGAAATGGGGTTGACTGAAATCCTAAAAAATGGATGTTGTATACCTCATTTCCATGGGATTGTAGTTCAATTGGTCAGAGCACCGCCCTGTCAAGGCGGAAGCTGCGGGTTCGAGCCCCGTCAGTCCCGACGGATCAAATAAATACACCCAAAAATCGAATTAATTCTAGTTACTCCGAAAAAACACTTTTGAGATTAAATCGCTCTCCTTTTCTTACTCCTATTTTGTGTATTCTCACTCACTAAGACTAACCAATTTCAATTCGAAAATCGATCTCATTCAAATTTGACACTGAACTTTGAATATATACTAGTACTAAATACAAGAAAAGAGGAAATGAAAAAAAGAAGGATAACGACCCCTTTTAGTGTTAATAGTGTTAGTGTTAATAATGAGGTAATGAATAATCTTTTTCCTTTGGATTCGAAAATGAAAGGTGCTAGCGAAAAGGGAATAGGGGCTAAAACGAAAGAATTTGATCGAAGATTAGATCATTTATACCGGAATTCTACTTTTTGATACTTTTTTCTTTTCTTACAATTTTTGTACAATAATACAAGAAAAAGGAAACATTAACACCTAAAAAAAGAGGAGTTTAGAACTTAAACTAAACCCTTACCCCTTTTTATTTTCTATTTTTCTATTTATTGTTATTGTTTTGTAGGATTTGTTTCCAATGGAAATGAAGGTGTACAAAAGGTCAGATGAGACTTCATCAGATAATTGTACAAGGAAAATGGTCGGTTATAGAAAGAAAAAGAAAGAAAAAAATGATGGATTCGAGCATGAATTCCATTTTGTTGAGTATGGATAAAAGATCCTTCTATGTTATACTATTCAATTCACGACGACGAATTTTTTTATAGCCCAGCTATTGTTATTCATAATATTGTATTGATGTGATTCAAGATTAATGTAATTCATCCCATTGAAATTACAGGCGAAAACTTTATCCTCTATGGGATTAAATCCCGAGTTATTACGAAGTAAAAAAACAATGAGATTATGGAAGTAAATATTCTCGCATTTATTGCTACTGCACTCTTCATTCTAGTTCCTACTGCTTTTTTACTTATCATATATGTAAAAACGGTCAGCCAAAATGATTAATCTGAATGAAACTTAACTTCTTAAGTGTTTATGAATGATTTCCGAAATCAAATAAAAAAATAAGGTAAGGCTACAATTAGCAATATTTTAGGAGATCTGATAATATGGTAGAAAGATTGATAGAGTTCTTTCTACCATACTATCTATTAGATTCGCGTTTTTGTAGTGTATAAAGTTTTACTGGCTAAAGATACAGCAGGCTTAATATGAATCAATCTAGAATATCTATATTCATATATATCTATGAAGATCTATGAAGATAGAATGTATATAGGTCCCCTATTGCTATATTTTTTTTGATTGATTTTTATGAATTCCGATCAACCCGAAATAGAAATAATAGAAATGCAACTCTTACTTTTATGATTCGAATTCCGATATTTCTATGTGAAAAAATCATAAATCTCGAAAAAAGAAATAAAGGAGTATGGGCACCTATTAATAAAATAATTTTTTTAACATTCCAAAGCAGTACTTGATTGAGCCACTACCATAAGAGATGTTCCAGGAAATTCTTTCAAATTTCGAAAGGAAGGATTAAACCCTACTAAATTGTAACACTTGAATCGGGATATGAAATGAGTCACCAATTTCTATAATACAAAAAGAAAGTAAAGTAGTGAGTACACAATATGTGACTCGTCCGGGTCAATATTTTTTTGTGTGTCGTATCGTGTTGAATAACCACTATGTTCTTTCCTCTAGAAAGTACGTATTAATAAAAGCACTACTTTCTCTTAGGAAAAGAAATAACAAATAAAAAATGGGTTTGGTCTTGTATTTCTCATTGTCTCTATATAAAAATAAGTCTTATAATAAAGTCTGATAAAAGTCCGTTCGGCGAAATAGACAATTTAGGAAAAATTTACGTGGAATAAATTGTCGATTATCTAAAGCCCCTTCCAAAATACAAACATGTAAATAATTGAAATATCTGTTGGATTGACATTTTTTTTTCGTTTTTTAATAGTTCAAAGAAACGAAAACACTTTCCAGAAAGATCTATAAAACAATTTCAAAAGTTTGATTCCTTACCTCAATTCCATTAATTAATAGTACTTCTAGAGTCCACTTCTTCCCCATACTACGAGTGAAAGAGAAAATGTAAAGACTACCATTAAAGCAGCCCAAGCAAGACTTACTATATCCATGTGAATTATGTCCCCTATCTCTATGAATATGAAGGATTTATTCCATTATTGTTCCCTAATAATAGTGAAATAGAGGGTGCATAGTCAAAAGTTGATTCTTACCCCAAACTTTTTTTTTAATGAAACAATCAAAAAAATACGCTTAGAAGACGTTTTTCTATGATTTCTAAAAAATTGGGAAAGATTAAGCACAAGCAAAATATGCAGTGATTCCCGTGGACAGGGGAATACTTACTAATAGAACATGTAGTAATAATAAGACCCATTTTTTCTTTTGTTAAGCTTCCTAATTCATAAAAAGAAAAGGAATAATAACTAGATAACCAAGATAGATAATTATCTATCACATATCTATATTTTATCACATATCCATTTTTTGTTCCTTTGCCATTTGATCTATTTTGTCTCTGTGAAAAAGATGGAGACAGTCTATTCTATTCTTGTCTTGAATTTCATAGGGATTATGAAAAAGAGGTTTTTTGTATTTAAATATAGAAAAAATTCTCCAATTAAATATTGAATTACATATTGATTGAATATCTGAGTACTCAGGTATTTTCGTAAGTTTGTAGACAAAATACCTTCTTCCTAGTATTACTAACTACTAATGAGTGAAACTGTCTTTCATTTAGAGACTCTGCCCATTCAGTAAATTTTTTATTAGTAGTGGAAGGGTTCTAAAGATTTTTTGATTCCCCGCTAATATGAAAATCTTTCTTTGAATCCTCGACACAAAAATGGATAGATCTTTCTATAACTTCCATATGCTTAGAATCAAGCACATATCAACAGGCCCTTTTCCACGCTTCTGCTCAGAAATAATTTGGTGAGTTATATTAGAAAAAGCAGAGGGATTTCGGGTCTGTTGTTGATCAGGCGACACCCAGATTTGAACCGGGGAAAAAAGGATTTGCAGTCCTCCGCCTTACCACTCGGCCATATCGCCAAAAC